AGTTAATAATATATAATATAGATTAGAGACCCCACCTCATATATATACCTATATATGATGTGGGGATTATATATATTCATAATAAATATACTTCTAAATATGTATTATAAATAAATATATTATATATAATATACACATCTATAAATATATACTTTATATATATATAGTATTATTATATATACTTAATATATTTTTATAATATATTCTAGATAATAATTATACATCTATTACCCCTCCTCATATACTTTGTATATGTGGAGGGGGTATAACAATATTAATATAATTATATGTTTAATTATATTTATGTATAAATATTATATATAATAATATTAATAATAATATAGTTATAAGTAATATATATTATATACATTATATATATTATTAATTTAAAATATGTATAAAAACAATAATATTAATTATTTTAAGATAATTATTAATATATATTATATTTTATTTATATAATATATTAATTATAATTTAATATAGTTAAACACATATATAATTTTTATATTATGCAATTAGTATTAGCAGCTAAATATATTGGAGCAGGAATTTCAACAATTGGATTAATTGGAGCAGGTATTGGTATTGGTATTGTATTCGCAGCTTTAATTAATGGTGTTTCAAGAAACCCATCATTAAAAGATACATTATTCTCATACTCTATTTTAGGTATGGCATTATCAGAAGCTACAGGATTATTCTGTTTAATGATCTCATTTATGTTATTATTCGCTGTTTAATAATAACTTTAAATAGATTATATCTATTAAATAATAATATTCTTTTTAAATTATAATATAATTATTTATTAATTATATAATAATATATTTCTATATACAATATATTATATATTTATATATGTATATTATACATAATGTATAGTTATATTGTTACCCACCCATCATCATATTATGATGATGGGTGGGATATATATATATAGTATATAGTATATATAATGTATATATATACATTAAATATATTAATATATTAATATAATATGTATATATTATAATAATCTATATATATATAAGTAATATATATTATTTAGGAGGGATTTCCAATGTTGGTAATTGGAGTTGAGCTGTAAACTCAATGATTATACATCTTCATAGGTTCAATTCCTATTCCCTTCATATAAGATAAGATAAGTCTTTATGGCTTAGTGGTTAAAGCATCTCACTGTTAATGAGAATACATAGGTTCAATTCCTATTGAAGACGTAAATGAGGGGTTATAGTTAAATTGGTAGAACAATTGTGTTGCATGCAATAGATATGAGTTCAATTCTCATTAACTCCATAAAATAATATAGAAACTATAATTCAATTGGTTAGAATAGTATTTTGATAAGGTACCAATATAGGTTCGATCCCTGTTAGTTTCATATTTATATATACATAAATATTATAATAAAATTATTATATTATATAATGTATTAACCCCATCAGATATTAATATATTAATATCTGATGGGGTATATCTAAATAATATATAAATATTATTATATAAAGATATATATTTTTTATAATATATTAGTATATTAAATTTATAATTTAATATTATAATTTCCTTATTATTATTATATAATAACATATATATAATGTATAAAATATTATATATATCTTTATATTGTTAACCCATCATATATTCATAAAGGAATATATGATGGGGTATATAGTTATATATAATATATATTATTATTAATAGTATATATAGAATATATATTTATAATCTATATTTTATATTAATAATTATTATAATATAATGTACATATACAGGTATATATCACTATAGTATACCCCTCCTCATATACAAAGTATATGTGGAGGGGTAATATAAATGTATTATATATTTATATATGCTATATAATGTCTATAATCTATTAAAATATATAATATTTATATATATTTATTATTGTATAGATAATTATTTATAGTATATTATAATATATTATTATAGGTTATAAAATATATATATATAATTATAGTATAGATATTTATTATATAGATATAATATATTCTTAATATATTTAATTATCCCCACCTCATATATATGTATATATATGAGGTGGGGTATACAACTATATATTATTTTAAATATAATTATTGTATATAAATATTTATAATAGTATATATTATTATTGTTATATAATATAAATATAACATATATATTATAAATATAATATAGAATTATACATTATATATATTTATATAATTAATGTATTATACATATAATAATCTATATATTATATATTTTGTATTAAATATATAGAAATTTATATTAATATATAAAATAGTTATTCCCTGATCTACTATATTAGTAGATCAGGGATATATAATTATTTACTATATAATATATTATTAGTATATATAATATTATAAATATTATTATATATTATATAAGAAATATAATATTATAAGGGTATAGTTTAATGGTAAAACTATTGATTTCAAATCAATCATTAAGAGTTCGAATCTTTTTATCCTTGTTTATTAATTAATTATAAGTAATAAAATAATAGATTTGAAATATTTATTATATAGATTTAAAGAGATAATCATGGAATACATGTATTTTATATAAATTATAAATATATAAAATAATACTATTAATAGTAATATAGGTTACTAATAAAATATTAAATATTATTTAATATTTTTAATACCTAAAGAGAAATCTTTTAATATATATATATATTAATTATATATATATATTATATAATATATACTAAGTGAACTGAAACATCTTATTAACTTAAGGAAAAGAAATCAACAGAGATATTATGAGTATTGGTGAGAGAAAATAATATAGTCTTAATAAGTATTATATATTAATTATATGTAAGAATTATAATAAGAATTAACAAATTCTAAGACTAAATACTATTAATAAGTTTAGAAAGTACCGTGAGGGAAAGTATGTAAATGGTTATTTTATAAGCAATTATAGATATTATATATTAATATCAATAATGTACCTTTTGTATAATGGGTCAGCAAGTAATTAATATTAGCAAAAATAAATAATTTATATAAAAATAGAATATTTTAATAAATATATATATAATAATATATTAATAAGTTAATATTAATTGACCCGAAAGCATATGATCTTACCATGACAAGATGGTTAAAAACGATCGAACAGGTTAATGTTGCAAAATTATCTGATTAGTTGTGGTAAGTTATGAAAGATAAATCTGATATGCAGATAGCTGGTTTTCTATGAAATATATGTTAGTATAGCCCTCTTAAATAATAATTAATTAATTTAATTAAATTAATAGTATGGTACAGCAATTAATATAAACATTATATATTTTATATATAATGGTATTGGGGAATTATTATAATTTTATCAATAATATTTAATCTCGAAATATTTAATTAATATTAAATATTTATATTTAATATATTTAAGAGGAGTCAGATTATGTGCGATAAGGTAAATAATCTAAAGGGAAACAGCCCAGATTAATATATAAAGTTCCTAATTTTATAAAATATATATTAAAAATATATTTAATCTAATTTATAATTAGATAATAATAAGTGAAAATAATATTAAAATATTATAAAATAATCAGTTAATGGGTTTGACAATAACCACTTTTTAATGAACATGTAACAATGCACTGATCATAAAATAATAATAAATAATATTTCAAAACATATATATATATTTTATATATATATGATAATAAACAATATACGGATCTTATTAAATAAAAATTATTAAACTGAATATTTAAATAATTATAGTATTTTATATATTATAATTATGGTAATAGAACATCTAATGACAAAGTATGATAATTAAATATTATTATATTAAATAAATAATTAGATAGAGAATGCTGACATGAGTAACGATAAAAAGGTTTAAACCTTTTCACCTAAAACATAAGGTTTTACTATAAAAGTACGGCCTCTAATATAAATATGAATATAAATATATTATAGATGGATAAATACTAAATATATATAAAATATCTTTATAAATAATAATTATTATTATTATAAATAAATAAAGATCAGGAAATATATATATATAATATACCGTAATGTAGACCGACTCAGGTATGTTAGTAGAGAATATGAAGGTGTATTAGATAATTAAGGATAAGGAACTCGGCAAAAATAGCTCTAACGTTAGTCAATAAAGAGATATAAAAACAAGGTTGTACAACTGTTTACTAAAAACACCGCACTTTGCAAAAACTATAGGTTATAGTATAAGGTGTGAACTCTGCTCAATGCTTAATATATAAATTATATATATATATAGAATATATCACTAAATTAAAGTAAATAGCAGCCTTATTATGAGGGTTATAATGTAGCGAAATTCCTTGGCTGATAATTACAGTCCCGCATGAATGACGTAATGATACAACAACTGTCTCATCCTTAATCTAAGTGAAATTGAATTTGCAGTGAAGATGCTGTATATTTGTAGTTAGACAAGAAGACCCTATGCAGCTTTACTATAATTAGATAGATCGAATTATTATATATTATATTCAGCTATATTAAGTAATATAACATCAGTTATTAATCGGTTAGATATAAATGAGATACTTATTATAATATTATAATAATTCTAATCTTTAAAAATAAAATATTTAATAGAAAATAATTCTTAAATATATATATTATATATATATTATATATATATATAATTAATTAAGAGACAATCTCTAATTGGTAGTTTTGATGGGGCGTCATTTTCAGCAAAAGTATCTGAATAAGTCCATATATAAATAATAAAATTATTCTAAACTTTTATAAAATATATATTATATATATTAATTATAAAATATATTATATAGTATTTATATTATATAATATAATAATAGAAAAATTATGTATAGTAAAATTGTCTGGAAAACAATAATATTTATGAATTATAAATATTAAATTAATATAATGGTATAACTATGCAAAGATTATAACACAAACAAGTGAAATAAGTACGTAAGTATGGCATAATGAACAAATAACACTGATTGTAAAGGTTATTGATAACGAATAAAAGTTACGCTAGGGATAACAGGGTAATATAACGAAAGAGTAGAAATTGTAAGTTATGTTTGCCACCTCGATGTCGACTCTACCTATCCTCTTGGTTGCAAAAGCTAAGAAGGGTTCGACTGTTCGTCGATTAAAAGGTAACGTGAGTTGGGTTAAATACGACGTGAGTCAGTATGGTTTTTATCTACTACAAATAATATTATCTAATTAAGTCTCATTATTAGTACGCAAGGACCATAATGAATTAACCTATGGTGTATCTATTAATTATTATAATATAATAATAAAAACATAATTTATTATAATTATTATATTCTATATATATTTATATATAAATAATAGTTACAGTAGATAAGCTAAGTTAATAAATAATAAATATTGAATACATATAAAATATGAAGTAGTCTTAAGAATGATAATTATACTAATAATTTTATACTAAAATTTATAAATTTAAATAGGTTTTATATATATATAATATACATAAAATACTAATTTATTAGTCATCTATATAATATCTAATCTATTATTTTATTATATATTTATTCTATAAATATCTTATAGAAATATAATATTTATGTGGTATATTCCCACATATACTTTATATAAAAATAATATATATTTTAATATATAATATATAATATTTAATATTAATATATATATATTAATAAGTTATATTAGCTCAATTGGTAGAGCATTCGTTTTGTAATCGAAAGGTTTGGGGTTCAAATCCCTAATATAACAATAAATATACATCTATAACCCCATAATACCTTATATAATAAGGTATTATGGGGTACATATTTATTAATAATATAATACTCCTCTAATATTATATATAATAATGATATATAGTATATATATAATTTATAATATATCTATTTAATTAATAGTGAATATTAAGTATAGATACATCTTGATATAATCCCCATAATACCTTCTTATAAAGAAGGTATTATGGGGTATCTATTTATAAATAATATATAAAGTATTATATTTAATATATAATATAATCTATAATAGAATATAGGTATATTATATCTATATAATATATAACCCCATAATCCTATATTATAGGATTATGGGTATGTCTTTATAATATTATAAAATATATTACTATAATAATAACTATATAATTTATATTTAATATATATCTTCTATTATAATTAAGATAATATACAATATATAATATAGAATATAATTTATAATTAATATTATATATATATATAAATATATATAAGATCCCCAGAATCCCTATAATATAGGGATTCTGGGTATACCTTTATAATATATATCAAAATATATAATAAAATATAGAATATATAATAATTATATAATATATAATAGGTATAATATATTAGTATTTTATAGTATATATAATATTATAATAATATCTTATATATTAGTATATAAATATTTATATAATCATTTATATATCCCCCCCCAATAATCCAATAGATATTGGATTATTGGGGTAATGTACTAATATATATATATATATAAATCTATAATAACATTATACTATAATATAGAGTAATTTATTATATATAATATTTAGTATAATATAAATTATATAATATATAAATATCTATAAATAAATATATATTTTATATATCTATAATATATAGTTATATATAATGTATAATATTATAATTTATAATAGTTTATACCCAGAACCCTCTAAAAGAGGGTTCTGGGTTAATAATAGATATATATAAATAATATAATGCATTATAATAATACTTATTATATTATAATATTATCTAGAGATAATTTATATTAAAGAATATACAGATATATAATATGTGTATATATAAAATGTATAGAATATTAATTATAAAATATATATATTATATATATAATACCCCAGAATCTCTATATAATAGAGATTCTGGGATACATCTTTATATTTCTATATATATATAAATATATATATAATAATAAGATATAATAACATAGTTATATTAAATAATATATAAATATAATATTATAAATATATAGGTATAAAGTACTTTATTATATATATAATCTTATATACCCCCTCCACATTTACTTTGTAAATGAGGAGGGGGTAACTATATAATTATTATTATAGATTACTAATATAATATATTATATATAATATAATAATAATATATAATATACTTATATACTAATAATTATAATACTATATAAATAATATATAATATTAAAAATATAAATATCTATAAGTAAGTATATTATATAATAATAATAATAGGTAAATATATTTCAATGGTAGAAAATACGCTTGTGGTGCGTTAAATCTAAGTTCGATTCTTAGTATTTACCCTAAATATATAATATATTTGATCTTATCGTCTAATGGTTACGACATTAACTTTTCATGTTAAAAATGTTGGTTCGATTCCAACTAAGATTAATAATAAAATATTAATTTATATTACATAAAATATAAACTTAATATATTATATATCTATTATATACATTATATATAATTAAGATATATAAAATATATATTTCATAATAAATATATTATGAAATTATTATTCTAATAATAGAATATTATAATGTATTATATAAATATATTTAATTTATATAATAAGAGTATATATATATTGTATATATATATATTATATATATTATATATTATTAATAATATTATTAATAAGTTATTAATAGTATATATATAATTATAAATTTATTATGGCATTTAGAAAATCAAATGTTTATTTAAGCTTAGTAAATAGTTATTTAATTGATTCACCACAACCATCAACAATTAATTATTGATGAAATTTAGGATCATTATTAGGTTTATGTTTAGTTATTCAAATTTTAACAGGTATTTTTATGGCTATGCATTATTCATCTAATATTGAATTAGCATTCTCATCTGTTGAACATATTATGAGAGATGTACAATATGGTTGAGTATTAAGATATATGCATGCTAATGGAGCATCTTTCTTCTTTATTTGTATGTATATGCATATTGCTAAAGGATTATATTATGGTTCATATAGATCACCTAGAGTACTAGTATGAATTGTTGGTGTAATTATTTTTGTATTAACAATGGCAGCAGCTTTCTTAGGTTATTGTTGTGTATATGGTCAAATGTCACATTGAGGTGCACTAGTTATTACTAACTTATTCTCAGCTATCCCTTTTGTTGGACAAGATATTGTACAATGATTATGAGGAGGTTTCTCAGTATCTAATCCTACTATTCAAAGATTCTTTGCATTACATTACTTAGTACCATTTATTATTGCTGCTTTAGTAGTAATGCATTTTATGGCATTACATGTACATGGTTCATCTAATCCTTTAGGTATTACAGGTAATATGGATAGAATTGGAATGCATGGTTATTTCATTTTCAAAGATTTAATTACTGTATTTGTATTCTTAATTTTCTTCTCATTATTTGTATTCTTCTCACCTAATACATTAGGACATCCTGATAACTATATTCCAGGTAATCCATTAGTAACACCTGCATCTATTGTACCTGAATGATATTTATTACCATTCTATGCTATTTTAAGATCAATTCCTGATAAATTATTAGGAGTTATTCTTATGTTTGCAGCTATTTTAGTATTATTAGTATTACCTATTACAGATAGAAGTGTTGTTAGAGGTAATACATTTAAAGTATTATCTAAATTCTTCTTCTTCTTATTTATCTTTAACTTCTTATTATTAGGACAAATTGGACAATTACATATTGAACCACCATTTGTATTAATGGGACAAATTGCAACATTCTTATACTTTGCATACTTCATTATTATTGTACCTACAATTTCAACTATTGAAAATGTATTATTCTATATTGGTAGAGTTAATAAATAATAATAATAATAATTATTATTCAATAAATAATATATAATATTCTTTTAAATTAATAGATAATATATAATTATATATATTAATTATTATTATATAATTATATGGTAAATTTAATATATTATATTATATTAAGTATATTTATTATTAAATATATATTATAATTATTATAAATATATTATATTATGTTGTTATATTACCCCCTCCTCAGATATATCTGAGGAGGGGGTAACTAATATTTATTATATATAAACTATACTGTATATAACATATTATTATATATTATACTATTATATAATATATTTTATAATGGATAATTATACATATTTAAAATATAATCTTTTATATTCTATATTATATATATTATGTATATTTTTATAGTATATTATATCTATGATTATACCCCCCCCCATCCAGATATACAAAATATATCTGGATGGGGTAACTAGTAATATATTATAGAATATATTTTATACAGATATATTATATCTATTATAATAATATATATATTTTATTTACTATATAATAGAATATATTTATATATTTATATATTTATGTTATTATATATATAGAATATCTAAATTAATAATATATTATTAATAGATACCCCATAATCCTATAATATAGGATTATGGGGTAATATACTATTTATAAATATAATATACTAAATAATATATATACATATTTTTATACACTATATTATTATATATACATATTTATACTATTATTATATATATATATATTATTATAACATTATTCTTACCCCCCCCCCATAATCCTCTATATAGAGGATTATGGGGGGGGGGGTATATATACATATATTATTTATATGTATAATATATATTAATTATATAATCTATTATATATCTATTTAATATAAAATATATTATACTATGTATTATTATTATAATAGTTATTTAATTATATAAGTAATTATATATATGTAATATGATGTAATTGGTTAACATATTAGGTTCATGACCTAATTATATACGTTCAAATCGTATTATTGCTATAAATAAATATATTATATAAAGAAAAGTCTTATATATATAAATTATATAATAATAATTATTATATACATAAAATAATAAATATAAATAAATAATAACATGAAAATAAATATTTTAATATACATATATAATTAATATATATATATATATATATATTATAAAGTTATATATTAACTATACATAAATAAGCTTATATATAATATATTTTATACAGATAGAAGCCAAAAGGTCAGGCGCTTTCTTTGGGTGAAAGATCTAGTTAGTTCGAGTCTATCCTATCTGAATTATTAATTTAAAAATGATTATAATATAATATAAATTATATTTTTATATAAATAATATTATATTAAATTATATAATAATGTTTAAAGTAAATTATACTTAATATAAAATATATATATTTATATATATATATATTTCTATATTAATAAAATTATATTTGTGATATATAATTATGGTACAAAGATGATTATATTCAACAAATGCTAAAGATATTGCAGTATTATATTTTATGATTGCATTATTTAGTGGTATGGCCGGTACAGCTATGTCTATGATTATTAGATTAGAATTAGCTGCACCTGGTTCACAATATTTAGCAGGTAATAATCAATTATTCAATGTTTTAGTTGTAGGACATGCAGTATTAATGATTTTCTTCTTAGTTATGCCAGCATTAATTGGTGGTTTTGGTAACTATATGTTACCATTAATGATTGGAGCTTCAGATATGGCATTCCCAAGATTAAATAATGTTGGTTTCTGATTAATTGTACCTGCTTTAGTATGTTTAGTTACATCTACATTAGTAGAAGCTGGTGCTGGTACAGGTTGAACTGTAAATATGATATGCAGTTTTAAAATGTCACTTGATGCATGGAAGACCTTATATTTTAATATTATTTATAATAATAATAAAATATATTTATTAAAATACTCATTATATAATATAATAGTAAAAATGTTTAATATTATAGGTTTATATGCCAGTATATTATTTAAATATAATAATATATTTCAGAGACTAAACGTGACAAGATTTATTCATTATAATAATAAAAAGATAGATAATTTAAATATAAATCAATGATTAGTTGGTTTAACTGATGCAAATGGATTATTTAATATTAATCTTAATAATAATAATATTAATATTCTATATAATATTTTATTAAAAAGAAATAATGCACAATTATTATATAAAATTAAAAATTATTTAAAAGTAGGTTCAGTACTTTATAATGATAATATAGTATTATATACTATTAAAAATAAAATACATTTAATAAATATTATTATTCCTATCTTTGATAATAATAAATTATTAACAAGTAAAAGATATAATTATTTAGAATTTAAAGAATGTTTATTAATTTATAATAATAATAAATATGATTTATTACTTAAAATTAATATAATTAATAATATTAATAATCTAAAAATAAATAATAATTATATTTCAGATGCTTGAATTAATATTAATAATATTCTATTTAATAATAATAATAAAATATTAATTAATAATATTATAACTAAATCATGATTAATTGGTTTTATTGAGACAAAAGGATCATTCCTTTTAATTAAAAATAATAAAAATAATATTATTCATAATTTTAATATTAAAGATTCAGATTATATTGTATTAAATAGTATTAAATTATTATTAAATATTAATAATTCAATTAAATTAGAATCTAATAAATTAGAAGTACTTGATAGTAAATCTATTGAATATATTATTAATTATTTTATTTTTAAAGATCATAAATGTATATTTTTAGGTATAAAGAGTTATGAATTTATTATTTGAAAAAGATCATATTATAAATATAAAAATAATTATAATAAATTATTATCTATTCAACTATTATTAATAAAATATAATAATAAATAATTATTTATGAATAAATTTAAGACATAGTCCAAACAATATAGTAATATATTGAATATAAAGATATCCACCATTAGCTTCTATTCAAGCACATTCAGGACCTAGTGTTGATTTAGCTATTTTCTCATTACATATGACATCTATTTCATCATTATTAGGTGCTATTAACTTTATTGTAACAACATTAAATATGAGAACAAATGGAATGACAATGCATAAATTACCATTATTCGTATGAGCTATTTTCATTACAGCATTCTTATTATTATTCTCATTACCAGTATTCTCAGCAGGAGTTACTATGTTATTATTAGATAGAAACTTCAATACTTCATTCTTTGAAGTAGCTGGAGGAGGAGACCCTATTTTATACCAACATTTATTCTTATGAAATTATAATATAATTAAATATTATATTAATATTCCATTATTAATTAACTTATATTTATTATATACTAATAAACTATATAATCTAACTAATTATAATACTCTAAATAATTTAGAATTATTTAAAGATATTAATTATGATTTTCTAGAATTTTATAGTAAATATAAAGAAATAAAACCAAATAATAAATTACCAGATAAAGAGTTTTTAGAATGATTTATTGGTTATTTTGAAGGTAATGGTTCATTTCTATTACCTAAAAGAGATGATATTTCTATTATAATTGAATTATCTGAAGAAGATATTTTAAAATATATTATATTAAATATAAATATAGGTCTTGTATTATTACATTCTAAAAAAGATAAACTATATAGATGAATTGTAAATAAAAGAAGAGATATTTATTTATTAGTATTATTATTGAATGGTAATATAATATTACCACTAAAATATATAAAATTTAATATGTTATTAGTTAAATTAAATGATAAATTATTAAAAAATAATGAAATGATTATCCTATTAAAACCTTATTGTAAATTACCTACATTAAATGATTATTGATTATGTGGTTATCTAGATGCTAAAGGTAAATTTATAGTATCTATTCCAAATAATCTACTTAATTATAAAGTTAAATATACTTTAACTGAAAAATACTTAATTAATAAATATATTTTAAATTATATTTTATATTTATTTAATATTAAATATAATCTTAATGTAGGTTCTATTACACCTTATACTATTAAAAATGTATGAGAATTAAAGATTAATGGATTATCTAATTGTTTATTAATTAAAGAATATTTTGATCTTTATAGATTAAAAACTAATAAATTAACTAATTATAATAAATTTATAAATATTTTAGATATAATTAAAGATAATAAACATATTTCTAATAGACTAGAAATTAAAAATATAGCTAAATTAATTAATAAATAAGATTATTAATATATATTATTATATTATAATTTTGGATTAAAGGAAATAATTTAACTTAAGTTAATTAAATATAATATAGCAAATGTTGTTAAATAATAAATTATAAGACTATATTATAGAATATTTATAATATTTCTTTATTATTTATAAATAAAGAAATATAAATATATTATTTCCTAGTATATATAATAATATTATTATATATGCTACATTGATGGTACGGTTAACTATTTCTCAAATAAAGACCGTCAATTATTATATATTATATATACAATATAGAATATTACACATATATTATAGAATATAAATATATATACTATATATTATATTATTTTATATAGATTATATATAAATGTATATAACCCCACCCATATACTGATGTATATGGGTGGGGTAACCTATATTAATTATATTAATATAAAGATACATCTATATATTATATATTAATATATATATATTATATTATATTAACTAATTATATTTCTATATTAATAAATATTAGATAGTGAAAAATATTATATGTATAAATTTATTATATATATAATAAATATACTAGATAATAAATATTATATATAGAGATATATATTATAAAATATATATAGTATATTTTATTCTATTATATATAAATTATATAACCCCACCCATATACAAATGTATATGGGTGGGGTAAACTATATTAGTATACTTTATATATATATGTATATACATATATATTATATAATGATTGCTACAGACTGCTTCATCAATGGGTTATTATTCAATATAATAGCTTAATGTACAGTCGGAATCACATATATATATATATTAATATATATATGGTTATATAAATATTATTATTTATTTATAATAATATTAGTTATAAGGTATATATTATAAGAGTCTTAAGAAGTATAATATATATTTAGATTATTGGATTCTTCGGACACCCTGAAGTATATATTTTAATTATTCCAGGATTTGGTATTATTTCACATATTGTATCTACTTATTCTAAAAAACCAGTATTTGGTGAAATTTCTATGGTATATGCCATGGCATCAATTGGTTTATTAGGATTCTTAGTATGATCACATCATATGTATATTGTAGGATTAGATGCAGATACTAGAGCTTATTTCACATCAGCTACTATGATTATTGCTATTCCTACAGGTATTAAAATTTTCTCATGATTAATAAATTCCTTTAGCAAGAATATTAAGTTGATCAGAAATTATATTTATAATAATACATTATATATAAATACTTTAAATAATAAAAATATTTTAAAATTATATTCTAAATTTAATATAAATTATATTAAATCAAATAATATACTACTTGATATAGTAGTATATGGTACTAATTTAAGTTATATTAATAATTTATCTAATTATTCTAATAATATTAAATATATAATCAATATTCCTAATAATATTATATCTATTATTGTAGGTATTTTATTAACTAATGGTCATATTGAATATAAATCTAAGAAGAATTTAGATATTAAACAAGATTGAGAAATTTATAGTAGATTTAAATTAAAACTATCTATAGATAATATTGAATATATAATTTATATTTATATATTATTATCTCATTATTGTGTATCAATACCTAAATTAAAGATTAATAGAATAAGAGGTAAACTTTATAAAGTATTAGAATTAAATACTATAGCATTACCTTGTTTTACTATATTAAGAAAACATTTTTATAATAAAAGAATTAAAATTGTACCTAATGATTTATATGATTTATTAACTTATGAATCATTAGCACATATAATTATAAATAGTGGTTCTTATTCTAATAAAAATAAAAGAGGTATTTATTTAAATTTATATTCTTTTACACTTAAAGAATTAATTACTATTATAAATATTTTAAATATTAAATTTAATTTAGATGTTACATTACATAAAAGTATAAATAAATATCTTATTTATATTAATTTAAATAAATCTAAATTATATTCTAATATTAATAAATATATTATTATTAATTCAATAAGAAATAAATTTAAAATATAGTTATTATTATAAATATATATATAGAGGCAAACTCGAGGGAAACCCTATATTAAGAAATATTAAGGAATTAATATAGGACAATCGTCGAACTAAATCATATTAGAGAAATCAATATGTAAAAGCGTAGAGATTAGATGCTTCTGGTTATTCTAAGTAATTAATAAATATTATTAATTATATGATGACATAAGGTATAATCCAATGAAATCAGTAATGATTTTAAAGTCACAAACTTTAAGTATTATTATATATAATATATAATAATATTCGATATATTAATATATTATCTATTAAAATAATATATATACATTCAATAGTATATAAATTATATAAATTATCTATATACCCCACCCATATACTAATGTATATGGGTGGGGATAACTATATTATATTTTATATAATATTAAAATATATATATTAAATATAAAATTATATTATTATAGTATAATATAGGATAGTATAATATATTAATATAAATTTAACTAGCTATTAATATAATTATTTATTTATATTAAAGAATCTGAGATGATTTAAAGTTAAATAAAGAGCAACAATTTATGGAGGTTCTATTAGATTAGCTGTACCTATGTTATATGCTATTGCATTCTTATTCTTATTCACTATTGGTGGTATGACAGGAGTAGCATTAGCTAATGCTTCATTAGATGTAGCATTTCATGATACATACTATGTAGTAGGACATTTCCATTATGTATTATCAATGGGAGCAGTATTCTCAACTATTGCTGGTTATTATTATTGAAGTCCTCAAATTTTAGGATTATATTATAATGAAAAATTAGCACAAATTCAATTCTGATTAATCTTCATTGGAGCTAATGTACTATTTATGCCTATGCATTTCTTAGGTATTAATGGTATGCCAAGAAGAATTCCTGATTATCCTGATGCATTTGCAGGTTGAAATTATGTAGCTTCAGTTGGATCATTTATTGCAATGATCTCATTAGTATTATTTATTTACATCTTATATGACCAATTTGTAAATGGATTAACTAATAAAGCTAATAATAAATCAGTATTATATGTTAAATCACCTGATTTTGTAGAATCAAATGAAATCTTTAATTTAAATACAATTAAAACATCTTCAATTGAATTCTTATTAACTTCACCACCAGCTGTACACTCATTTAATACACCAGCTGTACAATCTTAATTAATTATTAATTAATTAATAAAATAATATTCTTATAAAATAATATTTCTAATAATATAATATTATATTGTCTATATATAGTAATAATATATAATAATTATAGATTTATTTTAATAGTAAATATTACTACATATTAAATATATCTATTATATAAATATTATATTATTATAATAATATAGTTTACTTAAGATATAATTTATATATAAGTATATATATAGATTATTATATAATCTATTATTAATTATATATAATAAATATATATAAATTAATATTATTATTATTATGCCATTATATTATATACAAATATTATATATATATAATGATTATATACAATATATTAATTATTATATATATTATAGATTATTATATTATTTGTATTATATTTTGCCGATATATATTATTTATAAATAATATATATCGGCATATATCTATATATTAAGTATATATATTAATTATATAATTTAATATATTCTATAAGTATAATAAGTAATATATAATAATATTATTATATATTATGCCGATGTAGATTATAAATCTACATCGGCAATATCTTATTATAGATATATAAATATATCTATATTATTATATATAAATATTATATATGTACAATATTATTATATTAATAATATTCTTTAAAATTATATTATATTTATTATTACATAATAAATATAAGTTATATTAATATAATTATTTAATAAATATAGTATTATATTTATGTAAGTTATAAAATATTAAATTAAATCTATATTCTTTATATAGAATATGTTGTATATTATATAAAATATCTATTAAAAATAAATATGCCACAATTAATTCCATTTTATTTCATGAATCAATTAACATATGGATTATTATTAATCACAGTATTATTAATTTTATTCTCACAATTCTTCTTACCTATGATCTTAAGATTATATGTATCAAGATTATTTATCTCTAAATTATAATATAAATATATATATAAACATATATATATATATAAATATTATAAACATTATATATTTATAATATAATCTTATTATATTATAAATTAAATAAATAAATTATTATATTATATATTATTTATTAAATATATAGAATATATTATTTATTTATTAAAAAGTTATATATAAATTTATAATTATTAAAATATGCAAAATATTTATTATATTAATTCACCTTTAGAACAATTTGAAGTAAGACTATTCTTAGGATTACATACACCATTTATTGATTTAAGTGGTTTAAACATTACTACATTCACATTATATACATTTATTGTATTAATGATTATTTCATCATTTTATTTATTAACAAATAACAATAATAAAATTATTGGTTCAAGATGATTATTATCACAAGAAGTTATTTATGATACTATTTTAAATATGGTTAAAAGTCAAATTAAAGGTAAAGATTGAGGTTACTACTTCCCATTTATTTATACTTTATTTATGTTTATTTTTGTATCTAATTTATTAAGTATGATTCCTTATTCATATGCATTAACAGCACAATTTGTATTTGTTATTTCATTAAGTATGATTATTTGATTAGGTATTACTATCTTAAGTTTCTATAAACATGGTTTAGTATTCTTCTCATTATTTGTACCAGCAGGTACAGCTTTACCATTAGTACCTTTATTACTAATTATTGAATTATTATCATATGTAGCTAGATCAGTATCATTAGGTTTAAGATTATCAGCTAATATTTTCTCAGGTCATTTATTAATGGCTATTTTAGCTGGATTAACTATGACATTTATTCAAATTAATGTATTTACATTATTATTAGGATTTATCCCATTAGCTATTATTTTAATTATTATGTGCTTAGAATTTGGTATTGCTATTATTCAAGCATATGTATTCTCTATTTTAGCTTCATCTTACTTAAAAGATGGATTATACTTACATTAATTAATAATAAATTAAAATATTAAATATAATATTCTTTTAAATTATTATATATATATATATACATATTATAAGTATATTTATATATTATATTTTATATAAAGTATATATATATATACATTATATCTATACCCACCCATCATATATTCTATATGATGGGTGGGTTAACTCATTATATTATATAATTATTATACATTATTTAGTATATATATATATTAATATATATTATTTATTATGTATATAATACAAATATTTATATTATAAATATTATAAAGTAGATATATTATATATTATATTCAAAATATGTATATTATATATATTATATTGATATATAGTTGTTTAAGCCCACCCATCATATAAAATATGATGGGTGGGATATTTTATTATATTATTATATATTATATTATATATATATTATATTATTATATATTATATTATTATATATTATTATATATTATATTATATATTATTATTATTTAGTATATTATAAGTAATATAAAAAGGACAATTAAGTCTAATATTTAAAATATAAATTATGTTAAATTTATTTACAACAATTTTAGGTATTATTAATAATGATGTACCTACACCTTATGGAATGTATTTCCAAGATTCAGCTACACCTAATCAAGAAGGTATTTTAGAATTACATGATAATATTATGTTCTATTTATTTATTATTTTAGGATTAGTTTCATGAATGTTATTTACTATTGTAAAAACATATTCTAAAAACCCTATTGCATATAAATATATTAAACATGGTCAAACTATTGAAATTATTTGAACAATGTTCCCAGCTGTTATTTTATTAATTATTGCTTTCCCTTCATTCATTTTATTATATTTATGTGATGAAGTTATTTCACCAGCTATGACAATTAAAGCTATTGGATATCAATGATATTGAAAATATGAATATTCAGATTTCATTAATGATAATGGTGAACTAATTGAATTTGAATCATATGTAATTCCTGATGAATTATTAGAAGAAGGACAATTAAGATTATTAGATACAGATACATCAGTAGTAGTACCAGTAGATCTACATATTAGATTTGTAGTTACAGGTGCTGATGTTATTCATGATTTTGCTATTCCTAGTTTAGGTATTAAAGTAGATGCTAACCCAGGTAGATTAAATCAAGTATCAGCATTAATTCAAAGAGAAGGTGTATTCTATGGACAATGTAGTGAATTATGTGGTGTAAATCATGCAGCTATGCCAATTAAAATTGAAGCTGTATCATTACCTAAATTCTTAGAATGATTAAATGAACAATAATTAATTAATTACTCTAATATACATATTAAATAATAATATTCTTTTAAATATATAATCTTAATAATAAGATATAATAAAAATTATATATTATAGTGTATAATAATAGTTATAGTTATATTATTTAGTTATCCCGATCATATTCTAGAATATGATCGGGATATATAATGTATATATATAACATACTATTATAATATATAAATAATTATATAATATATTATATATTCTATCCTAATAATAGTATATAATAATATTATAACTATATTAATATAAATAATTATATAAGATATATCTAATATATATCTTTGTATATATACATTATTATTATATAGTTATATATATATTAATATTTTTATAACATATACACTATATAATTATATACTCTAATATATACAATAATTATATTTATAGATAAAGAATAATATAGTTATTCCCACCCATATACAAATGTATATGGGTGGGATATGTATTAAGATACATATATACTCTAATATATGTAATATATTAAAGATATATATTTATTAAAGAATATCTAATTATATATATTATATAAACATTATTTAATAATAATATTATATGTATATATAATAAGTATAATATAGTTATATACATTAATATAGTTATTCCCCACTCATGTACTAATGTACATGAGTGGGGATATATAATTTATATTATCTAAATAGAACAAATATTATTTATATTATATATATATAGTATATTATAATATATCTGTTATATACCCCACTCATATACTAATGTATATGAGTGGGGTAACTATGTATAATAGAAGATATATAATAAGTATATAATCAAGTATATAATATATAATAAAGTATATATAATAATATTTATAATATATATTATTATATTATAATAATAATTATATTATTATACATCTATATATAATATAAATATAATATATAAGTATAACTTAGATATCCCCACTCAGATACATTAGTATCTGAGTGGGGATAATAATATAATATATATATATATATTATTACTACAATATATAGAATATATTTAAATATATATATCTATTTATTATAAGGAATAAAAAATATATTAATTATATTTAGTATTATATAATATATACTCATAATAAATATATAATATATAATAATGTCTTATACCCCACTCATATACAAGTGTATATGAGTGGGGTAACTATCCTATAATAGGATATGTATAATAATATATATAATAAAATTATAATATATAAATATTATATAATTTATATTATAAATATAAGAATATTATAAGTAATAATAGCCTTTATAGCTTAGTGGTAAAGCGATAAACTGAAGATTTATTTACATGTAGTTCGATTCTCATTAAGGGCATAATATAATATTTGTAAATACTAAGACTTGAACTTAGATTATATGCACCTAAAAACATACATTTTAACCAATTAAATTATATTTACTTTTTATATATTATTACTTATCAAATATATATATAAAAGAAATATATAGGAGGTGTTGTTTTATGGTAAAACTAATAGATTGCAAATCTACTTATTAAGAGTTCAATTCTCTTCATCTCTTTAATTAATTATATACATATTATAGGATATTAGCTTAATTGGTATAGCATTCGTTTTACACACGAAAGATTATAGGTTCGAGTCCTATATTTCCTAATAAATTAAATATATTATATATATTTAATTCACTATTTAATTATATATTATATATTAAATATATAATATATATTATTACAATAATATAATATATAAATATTTATTATATTTATATATTTAAAGATATTTTAAATTATTTTTTATAAATTATTATGACACATTTAGAAAGATCAAGACATCAACAATATCCATATCATATGGTATTACCATCACCATGACCAATGTTATTATCATTTTCATTATTATCATTAGCATTATCATTAGGTTTAACAATGCATGGTTATATTGGTAATATGAATTGTGTATATTTAGGATTATTAGTTCTACTATTAACTAGTATTTTTTGATTTAGAGATGTAATTACAGAAGCTACATATTTAGGAGATCATACTATTGCAGTAAGAAAAGGTATTAATATGGGATTCTTATTATTTGTATTATCAGAAGTATTAATTTTTGCAGGATTATTCTGAGCTTATTTCCATTCAGCTATGAGTCCAGATATTCTATTAGGTGCTAGTTGACCTCCAGTAGGTATTCTAGCTGTACAACCTACAGAATTACCATTATTAAATACTATTATTTTATTATCATCAGGTGCTACTATTACATATAGTCACCATGCTTTAATTTGTAGAAATAGAAATAAAGCATTATCAGGATTATTTATTACTATCTGATTAATTATTATTTTTGTATCATGTCAATATATTGAATATACTAATGCTACATTCACTATTACAGATGGTGTATATGGTACAGTATTCTATGCAGGTACAGGTTTACATTTCTTACATATGGTTATGTTAGCTGTTATGTTAATTATCTGTTATTGAAGAATGAAAACATACCAATTAACTTCAACACATCACGTAGGATTTGAAACTACTATTTTATATTGTCATGTATTAGATATTATTTGATTATTCTTATATATTGTATTCTACTGATGAGGTGTATAATTTAATAAATATTAAAAATATTTAATATAATAATATTCTTTTAAAAATATATAATATATAGATATTTATATATTATATTAAATCCTATTATTATCATATTAATAATAATATATCTATTTATATAGTTATATTATATTTATAATATGTATATATTAATATAAAGGCTATAATTATATATTTATAAATCTTATTAATATTATATATATTAATATATATAATCTATTAATATATATGTAGATAATATATACCCATCATCATCATTAATGATGATGATGGGTAATAAAATAATATATAATTATTATTTTTAAATATATATATATATATAAAATGTATATAATATTATTGTATAATAATATTATAAATATATATATCTTTAATATATATTTATATATAGAATAATATATATAGAGGTATTATGGATAATATATTAATTATATACCCACCCATATACTATTGTATATGGGTGGGATAACTAGATTAATTATAAATAGTAATATCTATATAAAAAATATTATTATTTAAATATTATATATTATGTTCTATATTATTAATATACATATATATATATTAATATATATATATATATATAAAGATCAATATATATTATGTATACTTTATTCTAGTATATAATATATATATTTTATATATATTATTATAAGTAATAAATAAGCTATTTTGGTGGAATTGGTAGACACGATACTCTTAAGATGTATTACTTTATAGTATGAAGGTTCAAATCCTTCAAATAGCATTATATATAATAATATTATTATATATTATATGAGTCGTAGACTAATAGGTAAGTTACCAAAATTTGAGTTTGGAGTTTGTTTGTTCGAATCAAACCGATTCAATATAAATATATTAATTATTATTATATATTTAGAGAGTATTGTTTAAAGGTAAAACAGTTGTCTTTTAAGCAACCCATGCTTGGTTCGAATCCAGCTATTCTCAATATAATATTATTGCTCTCTTAGCTTAATGGTTAAAGCATAATACTTCTAATATTAATATTCCATGTTCAAATCGTGGAGAGAGTATAAGTAATATATAATAGATATAAGTTAATTGGTAAACTGGATGTCTTCCACACATTGAATGTGAGTTCGATTCTCACTATCTATATATTTATAGGATCTATAGCTTAATAGTAAAGTCCTATTTTGTCATAATAGAGGATGTCAGTGCAAATCTGATTAGATTCGTAAGGAAAATTAACTATAGGTAAGGTAAATTATTTGCTATGTAATTGAATATTATTATTCTTATGAGTTCGAATCTCATATTTTCCGATAATAATAATAAAAAATATAGGATGGTTGACTGAGTGGCTTAAGGTGTGATATTTGAGCTATCATTAGTTTTAATTAACTACGTAGGTTCAAATCCTACATCATCCGATAATAATAATATAATACATTATTATATTAAATAATAATATTTATATCAAATATATATAGTTACCCACCCATTATACTAATGTATAATGGGTGGGGTTATACAATTTATATAGTATATATAATACTCTATATATTATTAATAATTATATATATATAATATATTACTAGAATATAAATATAAATATAAATATAATATAGTTATCCCACCCATCTACATTTGTAGATGGGTGGGTCATCCAATCTATATACTATATACATTCCCAATATTTAATATATTTATATATTAAATATTTATATATTAAATATAATATAATATTATATTATATATGTATAAGTATATTTAGTTAACCCAGCCATATACAAATGTATATGGCTGGGTTAATATAATTTATATACTATAAATAATACTCTATATATTATAATAAGTATAATAATTATTATATATAATATTATATATTAAGAGTATAATCTTATATTTAGATCTAATATATTATAGTATTATATAATAATAATATAATGATATATAAAGTATAATATGGTTATCCCACCCTTATACATTAGTATAAGGGTGGGATTATACAACTAATATATTATATATTATCTATTATAATAATATAAAGAAATATATACTATTTAAAATAATATAATAATGTATATATATTATGTAAAATATAGTATATAGTATAATAAATTATATAGTATATAATTTATATATAAATATATATATAGTTACCCACCATTATACAAATGTATAATGGTGGGATTATATAATTTATATACTATACATAAGACTAATTATATATTTATAATTATATATATTATCTATTATAATAATATTAATATAATATTAATAAGTATATATTATAGATATATACATCTAAAGTATAATTTAGTTATCCCCACCCATATACCTTAGTATATGGGTGGGGATTATATAATTCATATATATATATATTATATCTATAATACTAATATATTATATATTATTATACAGAATAATAAATATAGTATATATCTGATATATATATTACTATATATATATGTATAAAGTATAATGTATTATCCACCCATATACTAATGTATATGGGTGGAATATATAATATTATATACTAAATATTATCTTAAATAATATATACAATTATATATATTATAATATTAATAATATATAGTAGGTATATTAATTATAATTAATAATATTCATTTAAATTAAAAATATATTTTATTAAATATATAAGTAAGGAATAATAAATAAATATATAAGAACATGATGTTGGTTCAGATTAAACGCTAAATAAGGACATGACACATGCAAATCAAACGTTTATTATTGATAAAATAATAAATATGTGGTGTAAACGTGAGTAATAATATAGGAATTTATGAACTATAAATTAAATTAAATGTTTAATAGTATATATAATATAATATATTATATATATAAAGAATATATATTAATATATATATTTATTTATAGTCGAGCCTATAATAGTTTAGGTAGTAGGTTAATTAATAGTTTTCTAACCTAGCCAACGATCTATAGTTAATAATGAAAGTTATAATAACCACGTTGACTCTGAAATATAGTCAATATCTATATGATACAGCAGTGAGGAATATTGGACAATGATCGAAAGATTGATCCAGTTACTTATTAGAATGATATATAATTTTAATATAATAAATATTAATTTATTATAAAAATAATAAATATATATAAATTGATTAAAAATAAAATTCATAAATAGTTTAAATAATGATATAAACTACCTTTATATTATATAAAGGATATAATATATTTTATATATTATATTTTAATAGTCCTAACCAAAATTTGTGCCAGCAGCTGCGGTAATACAAAGAGGGCTAGCGTTAATCATAATGGTTTAAAGGATACGTAGAATTAAATTATTAATTTAATTTTAGAGTTAATAAATATTAATTAAAGAATTATAATAGTAAAGATGAAATAATTATGATAATTATAAGACTGGTATATGTGAAAATATTAATTAATTATTAACTGACATTGAGGTATTAAGACTAGAGTAGCGAAATGGATTCGATACCCATGTAGTTCTAGTAGTAAACTATGAGTACCATATAATATATATTATCTATATATTATATACATGAAAATGAAAGTATTCCACCTGAAGAGTACGTTAGCAATAATGAAACTCAAAACAATAGACGGTTACAGACTTAAGCAGTGGAACATGTTATTTAATTCGATAATCCACGATTAATCTTACCATATTTTGAATATATATAATATTTATATTATATTTACAGGCGTTACATTGTTGTCTTTAGTTCGTGCTGCAAAGTCTTAGATTAAGTTCATTAACGAACAGAACTCCATATATATTAATTAAATAATATATAATTAATAATATATTTATAATATATTATTATAAAGGAATTAAGACAAATCATAATGATCCTTATAATATGGGCTATAGACGTGTTATAATAAAATGATAATAAAATTATATTAAATATATTAAATAAAAATATATATAATTAATAATATAAAACATTTTAATTTTTAATATATTTATATATTATAAATAATATGGATTATAATCTGAAATTCGATTATATGAAATAAGAATTGCTAGTAATACATAAATTAGTATGTTATGGTGAATATTCTAACTGTTTCGCACTAATCACTCATCACGCGTTGAAATATATTATTATCTTAATATATATATTATATAGAATATAAATAAAATATTTTATATAAAATATATAGCTGAAATAATATTAATTAATGCGAAGTTGAAATACAGTTACTGTAGGGGAACCTGCAGTGGGATTATAAATATCTTTAATATTCTTTTAAAATTTAATATAATTATAATTTAATATAATTATTATATTTATATATAAAATATATAGTATAATAATAATAATTTAATATTAAGTATAATTATATAACCCCATCAGATATATATTAATATATCTGATGGGTAAATATCTTAATATTATATAAAATAATATCTTTATATAATCTATATTATAAATATAAATTATATATTAGATAATAATTATATTGTTTAATATCTAATATATTGGTATATACCCACCCATCATATAGAATATATGATGGGTGGGCTAATATATTTTATATAATTAAATATAATTAAATATAATATATATAATATTATATTTAATATAAAATATACATAATAATAATATTATGTTTAATTAATATAGTATAATAAGAATATATAATATTAATATATAGTATAATATGTTATATATACCCCCATTAGATATTAATATATTAATATCTAATGGGTTTAGTATTATAATAATATATATATAATATTGTTTAATAAAATATTATTAATATAAGATTTATATAATTATATGTTTATAATATATTATTATTAAATAATAATAGTAATTTAAGATATAATATAAAGTTATATACCCCATCAGATATATATTAATATATCTGATGGGGATAGTATATAATGAATAATATATAATAGAATATAATATATATATATATAAAGGTATATATAATAATATTATTTATATAGTTATAAAATACAATATAATATATATAATTATTATCTAAATATTATTAAGTATAAATATAATAGTATATACCCACCCATCATCATATTATATGGTGATGGGTGGGGAGTAAAAGAATATATAATTCTATATAATATATAGATATTATAAAATATATCTATAAGATAAGATATAAATACTTGTATAGTTTAAATGGTTAAAACATTTGTCTCATAAATAAATAATGTAAGGTTCAAATCCTTCTACAAGTATAATATAACATTTAATAATATTATAATTTATTATAAATTATAATATAAATATATATATATTATATATATATATATTTAATAATATATAAATACACATGAAATTAATAAAATTATTAATAAATAATAATGATAATAGTAATAATAAGAAATTATTATTAAAGAATATTTTATTATTATTAAATAAAGATAGATTATTATCAAAATTAAATAATAATAATAAATATATGACAGAATTAAATAATAAAGGTAATAATTTACAACATTTAAATAATATAAATGTATGAAAATTACAAAACTATAACTATAATAAAAATAATCTAATTAATAATTATATTAATATGAAATTAATTAACAAATTATTATATAAAATTATGTCATTAAATAATAATAAAATTATTATGAGTATTCCTACATATAATATTAATTTAAATAATATTAATATTAAATTCTATTATTATAGTAATAATATAAATAATAATGTTTATTATATGAATATAATTAATAAATTAATGAATAGATTAAATATTAATTATGATAATTTAAGTAATATCTTAAGTTATTATTATAATAAAAAAGTAATTATTGAACCTATTAAATTAAAATATATCTATATGAATAATGAAATTATAACTAAATATATTAGTTTATTAGATAATAATAAATATAATAATGGTTTATTAATAGAATATCAAAGACTATTAAATAATATTATGCCTAAATTAAATGATCATAATATTTCTATAAATTATATTAATAATATTAATAATATTAATAAAAATAAATATAATAATATTATGAAATATAACAATAATATTAATAATATTTATAATAATATGGATATTAATAATATTGGTATAAATATTTTAATGTTTAAATATTTAACAGGTTGATCAATTATGTTAAAAGGTAGATTAAATAAAAATAGTAATAGAACTACTACACTATTATTAAATAATGGTACATTCAATAATAAAAAATATTTATGAGGTAATTTAAATAATAACTTTAAATTAAATTATATTAATAGTAATAATAATATCTATAATTACCCTAATATTAATAAAAATGGTAAATATAATATTAAAGTTAAATTAAATTATATCTAATAATATAATATAATATATATATTATATATAATAATATTCTTTTAAATATAATAATTAATAATATATAGAGTATAAATATTATTAATAATATTTATATAATATAAT